TCGCATTTCTCATCGGACAAATCAAGGAATCAAAATGACAAGAACTAGTACCGATTGATGGAGGAGAGACATATGTAGGTTGGTACAATCGGGGTATCACCATATTAAGCATATTAAGTAAGGATTCAAAGAGATACCGCACAGGTCTGGCTTTTTTCGATTGTTCCTGGCCCATCGAATAGAGTAGCAATTTCTTTCCCGGGAGCACATAACATTTTCTTTTTTTTTTACGATACGCAATTAACTTAACATAGTTACCCCCACAGAGTACTTTTCAGATTCAACCTACCCTTTCTAGCTCCTATTTTTTTTCTTCGCTACACCCTTCTTCCAATCCATTCGAAAAAATCCAACGTCAACTGCTCTACTCTAATTCATAGGTTTTTTTTATTGTATTGATCCCGGGATCTATCGAAACAATTGTATGGGCTTAAAAAAAAAAAGCAACCAAGTCATCCCTTAGCACAAGCACTAAGTAAGCAAGCTACCTTTTTTTCTATAAGAAAAAATCACCCATCAAATATTGAATGACTGAGCACTCAAATCCTATCGCGAGTCTTGATACATAGTATCTTAAGTCCTTTCCACAACTCCTAATTTAATTGGATTCTCCATCGGCCCATCCAATCTAATTCACGACTCAGTCAGTAGACACTACACTAGTAGGGTAGTAAGTTATGTAATTAGGAATTTGAAAACCAAAAAGCCCTTCTTGGATCCTAGGAGAAAGGATTTACAGTCCTTTAGAACAACCTTTTGATCCCAAGATTTCCGGCCCCTTACTTTCGTATTTTTGAATCTCACAATTGAATCTTACTACCCAAGTCGATCCTATTGGCAACGGGCAAACGACGCTTACGCGGGATCTCGGTGCCCTTCTCTTGCTCTTGAAAGAATAGAAGTTGAGTTCGAGTTGTTATCATGCCGGATCAGAAAAGTCAAAAGCCATACTAAGAGCCAGCGGACCTGCTCACGGGAGTCAGGCCTGTTCTGTAGTGGGCAGACGTAGCAGGGCCATCAGAATATAGGAAAAAGAGCCGCTGGAGAAAACCAATTACGCCGGGTTATCAATTCCATGCATGGAGTATGTAGTGAGTTTGAATTGACCCGGTTAGCTAGAAGGTTCCTTTCGCTACCGTCCTAAGGTTAAACCAACCGTTGGTTTGCTTTAACAAGATTTCACTGAAGTGAACCCGACGCGAAGTTGGTGAAACCTGAGCGTAGCTAATGAAAGGGACTTAGATTAGAACCGACTATAAGCCCTGAGAGCCAGCAAGCAAACCCCCCTGACTCTCTCTCTAAAAAGCCTGCGTAGTAAACTCCTTGTTTGTTTTCTTTCCGATAGCTGCCTAGTTAGTTTTTCCAGTTTTCAAGTCAAGCGAGAAAGCAAGTGGAATAAGACTTTCCTTTTTTCGGCCATTTCTCAGCAATAGCTACCAGAATGGAAGCAAGCAACCTTCGGGGAGAAGAAGAAGAGTGGTCGAAGACTACGAGTCGAAGCTAAGACCAATCTAAGCCAATTTCCCTCAGCTGGAAACTAACTATCTAGATAGCTTCTTAGCGCTTAGCTACTTTATTTATTTATCCTTCTGCGCCGCTAGCGCTACTACTCCTAGTGATAGGAATAACCTATCCGCGCGAGTTGTTGGTCGGATCGTGGAACTCCCCCCATTATAAATTACCTTTTTCCTTTCTCATGGTTGGGGAGGATGTTAGGTAAAGAGTCAGAGCAGCTATGCAAGCACACACATGGGCACTAGTCAACGCCCTTGGTTTGGTAAAGCCCTAAAGGCGGAAGGGGCCCTTGCTTTGTTTGGTTCTTAAATGGTGGGTCGATCAGTCTACTCGCCCATGAGATGGATGCTCCTTTCACAGTATCCTGTGAGTCTCTAATTCAAAGCTAACCGAAGCGTGACTTTCAAGAGCATTCCTAAAACGAACCAGCCGCGAAGAAAAAGAAAGGGTCGCAGGTCTTAGAAGCAAGGCTATTGGTTCAACTCTCGGGGTTTAAGCGGAAATTCCCAGCTTTATTAACCTTTTCCGGGGCTTTCGTCAATCACTTTGGAGATGGCGTTGAAGGCTAAACGTAAATGGCAGCACTGGATTACCTATTCTAAGGTCAGTGAGCCGAGGATAAGCTGGATTGGATGGAAGCAATCAATATGAAAGATTTTTAGTAAGGCTATGGAGCCGGGCTAAGCAGCTAGGAGGTTTGTTTGCGGTAAACACGGTTCAGAATCCGATCCGATGAGTAGTCGGGATTCGGTTGGTGTGAAGTTTTCGAAGGATAAGTATCCTAGATCTAATGATGAAGGGCTTTGATTTGACTATTCCGGTGGTCTTTTCTTTTTCTCTCTATGTGTCTCTACCTTAGCGCCGCGCCCCTGTACTGTCTTTATAGTGAATCTGTGCTTACTTTACTGGGAATCCTAGGATTTGAATCTTGCATTTTCCCCGTAAAATTGGATGAAACCCGAAATCCCCTCGGATAAGTCAATTCAAATCTTGCCACTGTTCTTTTTCCTGGGATTTTTTGCATCAACCCAGGCGACCAAGGTACTACGTGCTCGACCCCCCTTACCTCTGGGGTAGTCTTAGTTTTTGCTGCGAACGACTCTGCAGCGATTTCATCCGCATACGGCTTGCCCCTGCTTCAGTCTGGTTCAAATGCTTTCCGTGGTTAAGCTTGTCGATAAGCGAGGGCTTAGAATCATCTTCTTTTGTGTTGTGCCAACCTTCTGCTAGAAGGAAAGAGTCGTAGTCTTAGGCGCTTTTAAGCCCTAGCCTTTTAGTCATATTCAACCATTTCTTTCTGGAAAGATAGCCAGGTCAGGGGAATCAACACCTAGTTCTTTCGTACCCAGGCAGCACGGGATGAGACTTTACAGACGACCTTCTGCCCTTTTTTTTCTTTTTTTATTTATATATATCCTATCCGATTTGAGATTCAATCTGGGACCTTAAAGAGCAGGATTCGCATCAAACTAGATCGACACTTGACTTTTTTTATAGGCGCAAGTGACTGAATTAGCCTGTTGCTAGATTTTTTTATGAAGAACTGACTTATTTAAAAAAAGATGAATAATAGGGCGAAAGCTTGATTCGAAAGAAAAGAAGACAGTTAAGTTAGTCAAGATAGTGAGTAAGGTTACGGAGCATTCCACTGAAGCAGTACGGCATCGGTTCTTGCGAATGAATCTGCTGTTGGAAGAAAGCTATAACTATAATTATAATGGGCTCGATCCCAGACCTAGGCGCAAGGGAATAGAGGTTAGCGAAGAGGGAAGAGACAAACCTTTGGTTTCGGCTAGCGACGTGAGTGAGCGCGGGTAGGCAACGAAATTCACTGATCTTTTCGAAAACGAGGTTCTATTTACTTAAAACTTAGTTTTGATCACGGCGCCAGGCCATAAACAAGAAATAGCCGGCAAAAGGCCCAGCGAAACGATAGCGAAGTCCGAGCTTAAGTAAGGTAAGCGAAGGCAGAAAGCGTCTTTCGTGATGAAAGTAGCAAGTTCGGATTCAGGATTGAGAAAGAAATCAGCAAAGCCTGGAGCTGAATCTATTATAGGAGGCGTAGGGTAGGCTCTTTGGATAGATTGACTGGCTTAAGCCGATGAACCAGCTTCTACCACTGACGAGCTAATTCGGACTATGCCTAACTAGAGGAAGAAAATCACCTGATCTTGGCTCGGCATCTTTTGAAAGGGAATCCAATATCTGGTAAGAAAGGGCGACTCGAAGCGGAGAAGCAAGAGCTCACTCGACCCATAGGAATAGGGAGGGAGTTTCATTCCAAACTGCTCTTAGTTTGAGCGGACAATACGCTGTTAGACCGGGAGTTTCAAACGGACCTTTAGGTTAGGGATCGGAGTTTCAAACAGCTCGACCTTAGGTAAGGTTGGGTAGGGAGGTCTTCCCACTTCCTCTTCCCATTCATTAAAGGGTACTAAGAAGAACTGAGGAAAGGAGCGGAGTTGAAGCTTGAGCGGTACTCCTTCTCTTTAAAACTCACTTCTTAAGGTTCGGAGATGCTCGCCCGTCTACCGGGATAGGAGAAAGAGACGATCTCGACTAGGAGTCAGAGGGAATCTCTAGCGGATCTTTTCTAAGCCAGGAAGATGCCTCTGCTGAAGTAGCAAGTATTGGGGTTTCAAACTGAGATTGGACTTTCTAGTAAAAAGGGGTTTACCAGATCGAAAGAATCCTGTAGCAAACGGGATTGATTCCACTTCCTTGCTGTTAAGTACGTCCCTCTTATCTCTTGCCGATTCCTAACTCCAGGAGGAGAGTCGCTCAGCCGACTAAAGCTAAAAGCAGAGTTGGAGCTTGGCAATGCAGTTGATCTTCTTGCAGCTGAGAGAGATGCTGGCATTGAATGAAGCGGATTCCCCGTATTGGACAGAAAGAACCTTCTATAATGAAGAGTAGGATGTGAGGGAAAGCCCTCTAGTCGAGTAAGAGAACTGAAAGTTTCAAGCCAGTAAAGTCCGTTAGTGGGGGAGTTAACCCGGAGATTCGTCAATCAATTCTTTCTTCTGGAAACGACTAAAAAGAGCAGGAGCAGGGCTTGCTTGTAATGGTGGGCAGGTATGTCATAAAGATGAAGCTTTCAAGCGGGGGAGCTGGGCTGTGAAACTCAATCTCCATCATCAAAGACAAGGAAATCAACTTCACTAGATGGTGAGCTACCTGATTCTTTCTTTCACCCTACTGGTTAGTCTTGCCCAGGGAACAATGCTTTACGGGGAACCGGGTCTCCATAAGCCTCGGAATAATGGCAGTTAGTAGCTCTCAATGACGAAGTCTCGAAACAGATTCCCAATTCCATCTCTCGAATAAGAGTATCAGCGGGTAAGACTCCTGCCTGGAGTCACTAAAGAGAGAGTTGCTTACTCACCAGACTACCGGTGCCGGAGAGTTGACAAGATGCCTGACTTCGACGGAGTTTAACCAACCATTATCTAGAGGAGAGAACTGACCGATAGGAAGAGATAGAGATAGGTATCGGCAATTCCGTTGCTAGGCTTTTGAAGGCCGCTTTCGGGCAATGAAAAAGATCAAGATCAGACTTATTAACAGAACGGACCAATTGACCTATATGGATGGGGAAATCAAGAAGCCAGCACTAGAACGAGTTCAGCCGCTTGACCATCGGGATAGTCTTCGGCTGACGACTTCATTTACGAGGAATTAACGGAAGAAGCGGATCGCAACTCAATTCCTTGTGACATTGAGGTTGAGGAGCGAAAGGGATAGGCTTTGCTTTTGAAAGAAAGCCAACCCGCGATAAGAAGCAGAAGAGGAAGCTACTCTTTAGCAATCTCCTAGCTTGGTATTGAATTCTGCATCAAGCATTCTATTGCAAGTGTTCACGTCCCCTATGAATTCTCTCACATTATGCAGATATGAAAACGCAACTCCGAGAACTATATTCAACCTTTGCTTCCAGGAGAGGATAATTGCAGAACTCGTGTTCTTGTGAAGGACTTTGTCCAGGCTACTACTTTGTAAGTGGTCATAGACCAGGACTACTTCTGATCCTTCACAGCACCATCCTTGAAGCTGAACAAAATTCTTGTGCCTTAATCAGCCTTGCAAATTTAGTGAGAAAAGGATTTCGAGTACAGTCAATCCCTGCGCGATCAAACCTCTTGATAGCCACCGGAGGGTGAGAGAGAGCTCTAGATTCTTCCCACGGGGGCTAACTAGAAGGCTCTAATGCGTTATCGGCTTTCAGTTCCTCTGTAGGCATGGAGACCTCTTGTAGTGGAAGGGTACCCCGGAAATAACATACTAGAAGCGGAGGTAGATGATGGAAAGTCTTCCTTTGCGGCTAATTCAGTAATAAGTGATTTGGCAGCCTAAGTTGTACTTGAAGGGTCCCCAAGAGCTGCTGTTGAGTTTATGCTTGAAAGTGAGGTAAGCACGGCTTACCTTCAGTGTAACGACCAAGAGACATAGAGCTAAAGGGGACAGCTTTTAAGGCTTGTTGAAAGAAGAGGTATTCCTACTGGTTTTGTTTTCACTTTATTGGCTAGCGAAAAGGGAAAAAAACCCACATGGAAGGACTTAGCAATAGCAAGATGCTAAATAAAGAAAACGAAATATCTAGTTTATCAAAGCATGCTGACTTGAACTTGCTTTCTCATACGAGAACAAAGCACTTTCACCGGCTGTTAGCTTTCCTTTCTCACAAGAGATTCGGGGGAGCACTACAAAAAATGTAAGGCTGGCAATTGCCACTATAACTAAACTGGCTTTAACAGCTGAAGTCCCAAGAATCTTTCCCCTGGCTTTCCTTGTTAGCCTAAGATCCATCCTTTAAAAAGCGATTGCTGTTACGGGACTTTGAAATAAGTCACTTACTTTTGGTGTAAGAGACAGAGACAGGGGCTTAAGCTGGCTTAGACAGATAAACCCGCTGGTTCGGTTCCTCTCAAGCTAAGATGCCTTCAATTCATACCCGGGTTGGTTGACTTTCAGCTCTGGTCTCATCAGTATTATAGACCGAAGGTTGTTGTCTTAGAAAGGATGCAACTAAGCCGCTTGATTAGATAGAGAGAAGGGAGTGTTGATCCGGCAGTTTCAACACAGGTTCCTCTGTTATGGCTCGCTTGAGCCCAACTGGTTCGCATGGACACGCAACTGGAAATAGGATATGCTTCTTAACTGGTCTTGTTCAAAGTGAAACTATTTCAAGATCTTTTCAATCATTTGATTCGTGTAAGATTCTTGGTACAGTTTTCCTGCTTGCTAATCAAGAAAAACCAAGAGTTGTAATAAGGTGGTAAAGAAGGTCAGAACTGCCGGGTTCCCTGTAGGAAAGGGCGTAACCCCACTCTAAAAGTGGTTCGGTTCCCCTCGGGGAGGTTGAAAAAGCTCTTCACAATAGGAACAAAAAGAAGAATTGTCAAGGTTGTCGGCATATCTGCACCCGGCTCAGCTCAAGGTGCAATCCAAGCAAAGTGAGAAGAGCAGGCGAAAGCAAGGTGCGAAGCACTAGTGACATCCTCAAGGCAACGAGTTATGAGCTCCTAACGAACGGGTAGGAAAACAGAGAATAGAAGAAGCTGCAATTGCTCCTGTTGAATGAGTTGGAAGAGGGGGCATTAGCGGTTTAGGAATCGATCTAGATGCACCATTTCTCCTGTGCGGAGGTCTCTAGTGAATCCTTGGTAGAGGGTTGATCACCCTCTAACAGATCACCAGGAGAATGTATTTGAATTGGAATCATAGTAAGTATAATAAAAAATTCTTATCCGTAACTGTAATTCTCATTTACTCAAGAGAATGTACTGATATATATCCTTATATCTGGGAAAGAAAAGCCCAAGGTTTGAACTCTGATTCAAATGAAAATACAGAATAATGAAAAATGAAATTAAAGAAAAAATCAGTCTCAAGCAGATAAGTCCCTTCCTACGATTCCTGCTTTCTTCCTTACCTTAAGAGGCAAGCGAGAGGACAATGGAGAAGATCCAGAAATGGAAATATCGACCCAATCGCTGGGCGAATAACGAGTGGGACCGGTGGGATCAAGCTGTGACCCATATTGATAGATCTCTATCTTTTAGAATCCCCTGTGAGTGAGGGTGCTCCTATATTATAGAGATCGTTCATAGGATAGCCTAGGGCTAGTTAAAGGTACTTTCTTATTCATACTATCGGTCAGTGCGAGTGTGAGTACAAAGCAAAGGTGCCAAGCTTCAGGTTGAAAGTCTTGAATCCGCTCTTACTGGTCTCATATCCGCTGCTCGAGTGAAAGAAAGTAGGAATGCCTGTCTCTGGCCATGGAAGGATCTTTCTCTCTAACTAGAAATCTCGTAGGAGAAGAAAGAAAGTAGCGTAGAAAAGAGAGCTTTCCACTTTGACCTAGGGCACGGATAAAAAGTCTCTTCCCTTCACTTACTTAATATAAAATATAATAGGGCTTAGGTCAATCAGGCACTTCCTTCTTTGCTCACTCAACTCAATCTATGTCTTCTAGTTCCGAAAATGTGAAACAAAAGTTTTTCGAGAAAAGGTCCCATCCTTCAACTCTCATCTGGACTAGCCGCGCTGTCAAAAGCAGAGCCATAGCAGGATGAGGCACAATAATTACTAAACTAATATGAAAGACTTTCATTATTTTATGCCGGTATTGTGTAGTTTATTTGCGAGGTAATATTCTAAGATCAGAAAGAACTGCTCTAATGAGCACAAGTGGGAGTATCGTGCTTATTGCAGGACTCCTTTTTTTCTTGATCTTTCTTTTTCATTTTTTGAATTTTCATTGTAAAAAAAAACCCGGCTTGACACTTTTTTTTTCATTTCATTTTATACTTAGGTATTTCTTTATATATTTATAATATACGCCTCCAGTGCTTTGATTTTTTAAGTAAAGAAGCACTGTCTCTTTTAGTTCTTTTTGGGGAGCGGGGAAATCTTTCCTAGTTCCGGCCCATCGCGCTCGACCTCGTGGACGGAGGATTCATTCGAGATGCGGGTCTTAATGGAGCCCTTTTCCGAAACGGAGATGGAGGGCACGTCGGCTCGTTCTTCGATCCCGAGGGTGGCGGGCGATGAAGCGGGGCCGTCCCATCAAAGATCTGTTGTCGAAAATGCTAGCTTGGAGTCCTCAATGCGAAATCGCATAGCACGACTCGAGCAGGACAACAGCCCTTATCTGCTAGATAAGGGAAGGGGCGTTTATTGGGCTCAACTAAAAGAAGAGCTTAAGCATGCTTCCTCTCAAAGGGAGTATAGCCAATTACTCGAGAATCCAGGGACCTCGAGATCCGGGAGCTGAAACATGAGTGTTTCAGTCTTTTTAACCGCCTCTTGTCGCAGCAGACTCCCGCAACTCCAAGAGCTCCAGCCTTAGCGAGGGCTTCTTTCCCTTTCCATTCAAATGGGATTCGTGAAAACAGAAAGAAAACTTGCCCCTACCCTAATTAGAATGAAAGAGCGTGACTCGATATGTTATCCAATTTGAGAGAAAGTCCCCTTAAGCGGTTGAGGGGCAGCTGACCGAAAGGAAAGCGGGGTAAACCGCCACTGCATTGAACGTAGGACCGGGACAGACCTCTGTGCGCCCTGGCCGGGCTGACCGGTTTTTGGCGCCAAAAAGTGAGGGAGAGAGAGATCTCGTTAGTCCTGGTATTGTAGCCGCGGGTTGTCGTCGGCCCGACGGACTTGGGGAGGGAGGGAAAGGCTTGGGCTGGCGGAGACCCCAGCTTAGAGTAACTGCCCGAGAAGGTCAGTGAGGTTCCAACTGTAGTGAACTGAAAGATCTTTCTTAAAGTTTACTATGGTTGGAAGAAGACAGGCGGGAGTGAGCCGAGCGAGAGCACAGCAAGTTCCAGTGGTGGGCTGTCGGTCTGGTCCCATTTTAGACATAGTAAGAAGAGTAGCAATGCTAGATTCAGAAGGAGTAAAGCCATAACTCTGCCCTAAGCATTGAGCTTACGCGAACCAAGCTGCGAAAAAGACTTAAAGGGTAGCCTTCCATGCCAAGCCAGCACATGGACCGGATTGGTACTAGAATTCCTCGGACCAAGAGGCTTGGACTATGAGCCCGCTTAGCAAACGGGGTGGGTATTCGCTCCTCTTTCAGAACTTCGGTTGTCCGCCTCGTCGAATGGGATGCAAGAGAGGGTCAAGATGGAGTCTCAAACAGAGGGATGCGGAGTCCTGGAGACAGGACGGACGTGCTTGATCCTAGCAGTTCCCACATGGGTCCCATGGCGGAGGGCCTGACGAACTAGCTTCTTAGTTGCTTTCCCACTCCGCTTGCCATTAAGTCAAGATAGCGAGGAAAGAGAGAAAGTCAGTCTTATTATCGTTCGTGACCCCTGGTATTGAGCCCTAGACTAATAAGGCGCTACTAAGAAGAGTAATATATAGGAATAGAATTTCACTAAATGAAGGATCCGAAGGAGAAGCGATGGAATTTCTTACTAAGCGAAGGAAGAGAATGTGAGCGAAGCAAATCGAATTATATTACGTAAGCTTTTGA